AAAAAGAGGATCAAAATAGATATTTTTCCGATTTGATTCTATATTAATTCAAAGAAAAAGAGAGTTTTTCTTTTTTGATTTGAATTGAATGAAATTACACAACAAAGTTCTTATTCTTATAATAAGATTTTTTTATTATATTAGTTTACTCAACTCAAGAGTTGTTTTATCAATCTGTTGATTTGGAATCACAGGATGGGTAGATGTCACAGATGATGAATGGATTTCTTACCTATGTCACTATATTTTTGTTCGTCTATAATGATTGATTGATGAATCAAAAATTTTCAATTGGATTTTTCAAGTGGTATTTTTTTTTATCTTCCTATCTTTCTAATAGAAACTTAGGGAAGTGCTTTTTAAACATATGTATAAAAAGAACATATTTCATTTAGCCTCTTCATGCCCACTATAACTAGTTATTTCGGTTTTCTACTAGCAGCTTTAACTATAACCTCATCTCTATTTATCGGTCTGAGCAAGATACGACTTATTTGATTTGAGATTATGAAATTAATTGAATGAACAATTCATAAAAATCAATCTTTCTGGGATATTCAATATATTCTATAGTTCCTTACCGTGTCAATTTCCATTTCTTGGTCATTGAGATTCATGGGCAATACAGATTAATATTTAAAGATATATATTACCTCCCCCTTTCTCCTTTCAAACAAATAAAAATGATTGAAGTTTTTCTATTTGGAATCGTGTTAGGTCTAATTCCTATTACTTTGGCTGGATTATTCGTAACCGCATATTTACAATACCGACGTGGTGATCAGTTGGACCTTTGATTAATTCACATTTTTTTATTGACCTCCTATTTTGTTTGTTTTAATCCTAATCCACAGGAGGTAAAATTAAGACTTTAGACTGCTGTTCCATTATTTCAGTATCATTCTCGATCTAACAAGAATGGAATCACGCTCTGTAGGATTTGAACCTACGACATCGGGTTTTGGAGACCCGCGTTCTACCGAACTGAACTAAGAGCGCTTTATTTTCATAAATCATAAAAAAATTTTATGTGACCCCAATTCATCAGATAGGTAATAGTTAGGGATAGGGATGACAGGATTTGAACCCGTGACATTTTGTACCCAAAACAAACGCGCTACCAAGCTGCGCTACATCCCTTTCAATTGGTTTACAGTGTCATTGTAAAGAATCTTTGTCTTGTTTTCCATATCTTGATTTTTTCGGTTGATATATATAAATTATCCTGCCATTTTTTTTAGTTTCATCTTTTTAGTTTCATATTGTATAACATATATTATAATAATAAAAGACTTATATACATCTGAAATCCGCCTAACAAAAAAAAAAGATGAATATTTTTAGAGAATGCTCGGGCAGAGAAGAAACGGACCTCTTTTTTTTGTTAAAAAAAAAAAGAAAGAATATCTAATGAATCGTTATACATTTCAATTTGAATTAAGAATTTTGCGTACAAATACAAGTCGTTATTAATTAAATAACCATCTGATCATATATGTAATTATGTATTACAAATTCGAATATAATAATATATTAAAGAATAAGAATTAAGAAGAAATAAGGAGGATTTTAAATGCGAGATCTAAAAACATATCTCTCCGTGGCACCAGTGGTAAGTACTCTATGGTTTGGTGCTTTAGCAGGTCTATTGATAGAGATCAATCGTTTATTCCCAGATGCATTGATATTTCCCTTTTTTTGATTCTAGTTATTGACACGGGAAGGGGTGAAGAAGATTAGAGATACAATCAAATATCTGTGATTAACCCCCCCTTCTCTTTCTTTTTTTTTTTTTTAGAAGTTAGAAAATAGAAAAAAGAAAGTTGGATTCGGCCTCAGTGAAACTCGGAATTCGGTCCAGGCTTCAATTGAATTTAATTAATAAGAAATTCATAAATTTATAATCCATTCCATTTCTATTAATCTATTAAATAATAGGGTGAGACCAGAAATCGAAATGGAATGGCTAAGGCGGGGCAAGAATATCATATAGGATACTTAAATGAAAACAGAAATACTGTACTGTGATTCTAAATATAGTTAGAAATCATTGTATTACTTAATTATTACTATACTTATAACTTATATTATATTGACTATATTGATTATTGATTGGAACGAGATCCTTCATAATTGGATTTTGAGTTAGCAACTTCTATTATTTTTTTTTGTTCCTTTTTGCTTTGAATCGTAAAATAGAAGAGTTAAGTGAATCAAAAACACAAAGGAGGTTCATGGCCAAAGGTAAAGATATCCGAATAGGGGTTATTTTGGAATGTACCAGTTGTGTTCGAAACAGTGTTGATAAGAAATCAACGGGTATTTCCAGATATATTACTCAAAAGAATCGACACAATACGCCTAGTCGATTGGAATTGAGAAAATTCTGTCCCTGTTGTTGCAAACATACGATTCACGGGGAGATAAAGAAATAGAGAAAATTGATCACTTGTGTGTCACCCCTCGAAGGAAGATGAAAAATGATATATTTTTTCATATTGTTCTAAATTATAGATAAATTATAGAAGAGATTGTATATATATATAACATATAATTCAATAAATATAAGATATAAATATACATATATTTATAGATTCTATTGAATTTATTATATATATATATTTATATATATTTTATATATTTATATATATTGAATATTGAAATATATTTAAAAACAAAAACATAAAAAACTTTATTAAAAATTCAAAAAATCAAAAATATAAGAATAAAAAAATAGAAACAAAGTAAATCCTATTTTTCATTTTCGCGATAAGGAATAAACAAACTATGGATAAATCTAAGCGACTTTTTCTTAAATCCAAGCGATCTTTTCGTAGACGTTTGCCCCCGATCCAATCGGGGGATCGAATTGATTATAAAAACATGAGTTTAATTAGTCGATTTATTAGTGAACAGGGAAAAATATTATCTAGACGGGTGAATAGATTGACCTTAAAACAACAACGATTAATTACGATTGCTATAAAACAAGCTCGTATTTTATCTTTGTTACCTTTTCTTAATAATGAAAAACAATTTGAAAAAAGCAAGTCGGCCACTAGAACTACGGGTCTTAAAAAAAAAAAAAATAGGATTACTCTTCAATTGAATTCAAATTCCAATCAAAACTAAAATCAAACGTGGATTGATGTTTTGTTCGAAAACTACGACAATCCAATTTTGATTATCGTGTTGTATGTAAGAAAAAAGAGAATCGGTGAAGAAGAATAAATCTTTTTTTATTGAACGTGGTTGCTCATTTTGACGACTTTATCATATGATTCTATTTTATCATACAAATCTCTACTCTACCTTCCCGGAGTTCAGTCTCCGGGGAATTTTTTATGATCTCATTGGAAATCATATAAAGACAATTCTTATTTAATATAGCTATTTGTGAAAGTATTTTACGATTAAGAAGCAACTGCCTCTTGTACAGATTATACATGAATATGCTATAACTATAGTATAGCTTTTTTTGATTCTCGCGAATTACTGCATTTATTCGACTGATCCACAAACGACGAAAATCTCTTTTTTTCCTATCTCTATCCCGATGAGCCGAAACAAAAGCTTTTATTTTCTGTTGAGTAATAGTTCGAGTAAGTTTTGAATGAGCCCCTCGAAAACCTGATGTAAATAAACCCGTTTTTGTCCTACGTTTCCGAGCTATATATCCTCGTTTAATTCTGGTCATTGAATAAATCCAAACTTTGATGAATAACTATTTGATTTCTTTTCTTTCAGTTATTCTTTTCCCTTTACTAGTGTATTAATAATAAAAACGGATTTTTCCAATGTATAAAATAAAAGATTCCAATGGCTTTTGCTACTATAACCTTCCCAACCACTATTTTTTTTTTATTTCTAAGCATTTAACCTCGAAATAAGAAATTGTATTGATACTAGGTATCAAAAAAACATATTCAATTAAATAGAAATGGATAAAGAAATAGTGGATTCCATCGTTTCTATGGTTACTTCTTAAACGGCGAGGTCCTCTCTATACACCGGAGCCCCTTCTTTCATTTAATCAATGCTATTGTTAACTTGTACAGTTCACACTCTTTGGCTCTACCCATGAAATAGCTAGTAAAAAGTCTTTCACAACGAAATCTAACTATACAGTAACGGTATTTAAGTATGAAGTGAAGATTAGCTGGGGAGCTGACCCTCTTAGTCCGTTCTTGCAAGAATAAGGGCATAATCTTTCGGCTTTTTAATTTTGAAATAGAATTTTCCCTGCTTAATGGATAAGCATTTGCTACCAATGGGGAAATCTTTCTCATCTGAAATTGCAAATGGAGGTGATTGGATTTGCACCAATGGAAACCATAAATTTGATACACAATAACAATAAAAGGATATATATTATAAGAGATTCTTTTTTTTTTTTTTTAAGTAAGATAGTGAATGGAATGGAGTTTTTCCATTCTATCCTAACCGATCACTTATACCGGAATAATTTGTTTCCTCTGTTTTGTCTTAGTCCATGATCGGAACGAGTCGCACATACACCCTAGTACATGTTCCTCGGCGCTGAGGGCATCCCCGAAGGGCGGGGGATTTCGTGACATTTCGGATTGGCTGTCTTGTGTTTCTAATAAGTTGTTTAATAGTTGGCATGTTGAATCATATATATAATGAGCTGGTTTAGATCAATCCTAACCCGATGATTATGAATTACTTATATTCTAGATTACTTTCATTCTATATTAATTCTATATTAATTCTATATTACTTATATTCTTATTCTAGATTAATAGATTCTAGATTAATTAATTATTAATAGAATAGATTAATTAATAGAGATATTATAATTAAATCAGGTAAGCGGGTAAGAAAAAAGAATCTAAAATTGTGTATTTTCGCGGAATCCCTGCTAATTTTTTATTCAAGCCCTACCAGATCAACAATTCCATGGGCTTGGGCTTCTTCTGCGGACATAAAGATATCCCTTTCCAGGTCTTTGTATATAACCCATGAAGGTTTGCCCGTTCTTTGTACATAAGTATTTACGATAGAGTCGTATATGGCCATTACTTCGCCCACTTCCATGATAAATTCTCCCGCTTTTGTCTTATCACGAAGATCAGCTACGGGTTGATGCATCATTACCCTGAACGATATAACATAATAAAAGGTTCCTCTATCTCGTACGATAAGACGAAAGATAAAGAATAAAAAAAAAAACAAAGATTGAACAACCGTACAGGCATCTTTTGCGTATTGCATACGGCTCTACTATGGAATTGGTTTTTACCTTCCATCGAAGAAAGAGAAAAATGGAGAAGGTCTATCAGACCTAGATCGGTAAATGATCCAATAACCACCCTTCCCTTTTTTTGAGTAGTTAAAAAATACTATGATGGTTCCGTTGCTTTATTATTTGGTCTGTTATTCAGCAATCCCAAAGTTTCTTTTTTTTTTTTTTCAAATCAAATGTAAATGTTATAATGTAAATGTTATATATATATATTATATATATATATATTATTATTATATACTTATATAAGTATAAGTAAAAAATTCTTTTTTTTTTTTTTTCATATTGCCTCATAACATAAAGATTGTTAAAAGTTTTCCGGTGTAAAAACAAAAAAGTTTGTGACGCTGAAATAGGCTCCTGATAGATCAGATAAAATCGGAAATACCTTTTTTCTCATACCACTCTTTCGATACATAATCGAGTGGTTTTGAAAAATTTTTGCATATCGAATTCGAAGTGCCATGCTATTATTGCTTAATATTCATATGGCGAAGGCATAGTCCTCTTTTTTTTTTTTCTCAAATAAAAGACTCATTGGCGCCAAGCGTGAGGGAGTGCTGTACGTTTAGTAATTTCTCCTCCTGTGAGAATAAAAGATGCCATTGAAGCGGCTAATCCTATGCATACTGTCTGTACATCTGGTTGCACTGCTTGCATTATATCATAAATAGCTATTCCAGATATTATCCATCCGCCCGGAGAATTTATAAACAAATACAAATCTTCGGTAGAATCCTCTAAAGTGAGATATACCATAAGGCCAACAATTTGATTCGATATCGTACTATCAACCTTTTGCCCTAAAAAAAGTGCTCTTTGTCGATAAAGTCGATTGATTAGGATAAGATTTTATCCCTTAGGAGCCGTACATGCACCTTTTGATGCATACGGTTCACAAAAAATCGCGAAAAAAATCAATGTGTAGATTTAACCCTCTTTCTTTTTTTCTTTTTCATAGCAGACTTTTTCGAACTTCTAATGAAAGGTCTTTTTCTTAGATTTTTCAAGAAAGACGACTTTTGACCCGTTTATCTATATTAATCTATATTAATATTATTAATAATTATAAAAAAAATACTAAACACTTATTGAACTAACTTCTCATTGATGTATTGTTTTCATCGAGATCGAATCCAAATCGCGATGTAATTTTCTTGTTTTTGATTGGGCTTCTTCAATTCAATTCTTTTAGGTTTCTGTTCTACTCCGAGTAAAGATCTACCCGATTTTGATTTGCACATATAGCACAAATATTTCAATACCACGTCTTTTTGCTACGACTTCTTTTCTTCAATTTATTTCATTTCATGTTTTCCAGCAAACACAAATATATGATAGGAGTAGTAATCATAGATAGATTCCCATTTGGTTTTTTTTAAACAGAGCCTGGATGCTTCATTTTATTGGTCCAACCAAGCCAACCATAAATTATTGTAAATTTGTAATATTAATCTGGATATCCCCTCAAAAAAAGATCTAATTACATACTTCACGCTCCAATTTTTTGCTGATTCAATCAATCTTTTTTGGGGTGAAAGAGAGGATATCTCGATCGGGGGAGATAACGGGGAAATCCCATATGACCCAATATATCTGACAAGTCGCACTATAGGTCAACCCAAGATGCTTCTTCATCTCCAGGACCTCGAAAGGGTACTTTTGGAACACCAACCGGCATAAAAGAAAAAAAAAAGGATTGAAGTAGCATATCTCGCTTTGATGCGGAAACATAACAATGGGTTTATTGTCTTACTAATGATTGGTCTTTATCATATTTTATTTATAGATTGAATATAAATATAGATTGAATAAATTTGTAAAAAAAATCCTAAATACAAAAGGAAGACCGAGTGACTAAAGGAAAATTCTTACAAATAGGTTTTTTGAGTGATGAACAAATATGTCTGCATTCACTGATAAAAAGATATAAACACTCATATAAAAGTCAACCCCCCCCTCCACCATTGCGTATTCTTACTTATCGGGTATAGAATAGATCTGCTTCTTTTGTTCCTACGAATAGAATTCTTTCGTTATTACTAAAAAACTAGAACAAATATTAATCCTTTACCCGAGATAATCCACTAAAAAGAGAGGGTCCATAGTATAGTTTTTTATAGTGCAATAAAGTTACATAGTGTCCATTTTTTGTTGATATAAGAGGTATTTTCATGGGTTTGCCTTGGTATCGTGTTCATACCGTCGTATTAAATGATCCCGGCCGTTTACTTTCTGTCCATATAATGCATACAGCTCTGGTTGCTGGTTGGGCCGGTTCGATGGCTCTATATGAATTAGCCGTTTTTGATCCCTCTGACCCTGTTCTTGACCCAATGTGGAGACAAGGTATGTTTGTTATACCCTTCATGACTCGTTTAGGAATAACCAATTCATGGGGTGGTTGGAGTATCACAGGAGGAACTATAACGAATCCAGGTATTTGGAGTTACGAAGGTGTGGCCGGGGCACATATTGTGTTTTCCGGCTTGTGCTTTTTGGCGGCTATCTGGCATTGGGTCTATTGGGATCTAGAAATCTTTTGTGATGAACGTACAGGAAAACCTTCTTTGGATTTGCCTAAAATTTTTGGAATTCATTTATTTCTTTCAGGGGTGGCTTGTTTTGGTTTTGGCGCATTTCATGTAACAGGATTGTATGGTCCTGGAATATGGGTGTCCGATCCTTATGGACTAACCGGAAGGGTACAATCCGTAAATCCCGCATGGGGTGTGGAAGGTTTTGATCCTTTTGTTCCAGGGGGAATAGCCTCTCATCATATTGCAGCAGGGACATTGGGCATATTAGCGGGCCTTTTCCATCTTAGTGTCCGTCCACCCCAACGTCTGTACAAAGGATTGCGTATGGGAAATATTGAAACCGTCCTTTCCAGTAGTATCGCTGCTGTCTTTTTTGCAGCTTTTGTTGTTGCTGGAACTATGTGGTATGGTTCAGCAACTACGCCGATTGAATTATTTGGTCCCACTCGTTATCAATGGGATCAGGGATACTTCCAGCAAGAAATATATCGAAGAGTTGGTGCTGGGCTAGCCGAAAATCAAAGTTTATCAGAAGCTTGGTCTAAAATTCCCGAAAAATTAGCCTTTTATGATTACATTGGCAATAATCCGGCAAAAGGCGGATTGTTTAGAGCGGGCTCAATGGACAATGGGGATGGAATAGCTGTTGGTTGGTTAGGACACCCTATCTTTAGAGATAAAGAGGGGCGTGAACTTTTTGTACGTCGTATGCCTACTTTTTTTGAAACATTTCCGGTTGTTTTGGTAGACGGAGACGGAATTGTTAGAGCCGATGTTCCTTTTCGAAGGGCGGAATCGAAATATAGTGTCGAACAAGTAGGTGTAACTGTTGAGTTCTATGGTGGCGAACTCAATGGAGTCAGTTATAGTGATCCTGCTACTGTGAAAAAATATGCTAGACGTGCTCAATTGGGTGAAATTTTTGAATTAGATCGTGCTACTTTGAAATCGGATGGTGTTTTTCGTAGCAGTCCAAGAGGTTGGTTTACTTTTGGACATGCTTCGTTTGCTCTGCTCTTCTTTTTCGGACACATTTGGCATGGTGCTAGAACCTTGTTCAGAGATGTTTTTGCTGGTATCGACCCAGATTTGGATGCTCAAGTAGAATTTGGAGCATTCCAAAAACTTGGAGATCCAACTACAAGAAGACAAGTAGTCTGATACAACATTGTTTTGTTCCTTTTGGACTTTATTTTCTTTTTGTGATTGGAATTTGCCATAGGGAACCGGATAAATCTTGATTTGAATTGCTACCTTTTTGTTCTTTCTTTTTCTTTATCCGAGAGACGATCCCAAATAAACAGGTATGAAAGCTATAATTGTAAACCACGATCAAATCCATGGAAGCATTGGTTTATACATTCCTCTTAGTTTCTACTTTAGGAATTATTTTTTTCGCTATCTTTTTTAGAGAACCACCCAAAGTTCCAACTAAAAAGATGAAATGATTTTTCATTATCTCAATTGAAGTAATGAGCCTACAAATATTGGTAGGCTCATTACTTCAACTAGTCCCCATGTTCTTCGAATGGATCTCTTAGTTGTTGAGAGGGTTGCCCAAAAGCAGTATATAAGGCGTACCCAGTAAAACTTACAAGTAAACCAGATATAGAGATGGCAACTAGGGTTGCTGTTTCCATTATTATATAATTTCAAGACCAAAATGGATCTAGGATAAGATCATTTATTTACAGCGGAATGGTATACAAAGTCAACAGATCTCAATGAATAAAAAATAGGATTTATGGCTACACAAACTGTTGAGGGTAGTTCTAGATCTGGTCCAAGACGAACTATTGTAGGGAATTTATTGAAACCTTTGAATTCGGAATATGGTAAAGTAGCTCCTGGTTGGGGAACTACTCCTTTGATGGGTGTTGCAATGGCCCTATTTGCGATATTTCTATCTATTATTTTGGAGATTTATAATTCTTCCATTTTACTGGACGGAATTTCTATGAATTAGAGAATTAGATTCACAAGAACCGACTAACTAATTTTTCAATACAAAGTGAAGCACTTGGGTCTTAGATTTTTAGCCCATTCTATTTTGGTTTGGTAGTTTAGTTCGATCGTGGAATTTCTTTTCTTCTGTATTTCTGGAATATGAGTGTGTGACTTGTTATAATTGATCCTATTGATAGTACAGAGAGTGAGTCTGTCATCTTGATAGAGATGGTTTTTTTACCCCGTC